TTGAAAGAAGGTATTCAAGAGCAACTGGAACGTTTTCTACTTCAGGAGAAATTATAAAAAAAAAAAAAGAAACGAAATTGATCATTCTTATTTTTGATTCTTTTTGATTCTTTAATTTTAATGAAATTTTTTAAAAATTCTATAAATAGAAATCTATAAGTTAAGTATATATATAATAGAAATAAGTATATAACTAATATCTGTTTAATATTAAATCTTAAAGCATTCAGAATTTATTTCTTATTCTATTTCTTTCTTATCTTTTTTTCGAAATAGAATAAAAATATATTATGTATAATATATAGAAATGTAAATAATAGGTAAATATCAATATATTTATATCTATATTGATATTGCGTCCAATAGGATTTGAACCTATACCAAAGGTTTAGAAGACCTATGTCCTATCCATTAGACAATGGACGCTTTTCGCTTTTTTTGACTTTCCAATTGTTAAAAAAAAAGAATGTGCGAAATCTTTTTAGCAATTGTGTATTGAATTCACTTCAATACACAATTGCTATTAGACAATTCGAATAGAGAAAATTGTCTGTAATTCTAATAAGGGCAATTTTTCATTTAGAGCGGGTAGCGGGAATCGAACCCGCATCGTTAGCTTGGAAGGCTAAGGGTTTTAGTCGACGTCGATTGATCATTTTTATATTTTTAACGTCTCTAATTCAAAACCGAACATGAAACTTTGGTTTCATTCGGCTCCTTTATGATGGATGGAGAAATTCCCAAATAAAAAAAATAAGACGGGAACGAAATCAAAATTCAACCCATAATATCTATGTTAGCTTTTTTTTCCGGCTGGGTGCTTTCACAGAAAATTTTGCTTTCTAGATGATCCTTCTAGAAGATAGATCAGGAGAACTCGAACAATCTTTCTAGTTACTTCGTTCTTTATTTCTATTTAACGGAATCCTTAGGAAAAGTATTTGGTTTCTACCGAGCTAAAACAATATAATATGTCGATGTCTTTAGTAAACCAAAGTTCTCGTTTAATAGCTATTTTGCTTCAATTTTTCTATACCAAACAATGAATAGAACTGAAGATTTAGTTACGATTAGAAAGAAACTTTTCTTGCTTTATCCATGGATCCTCTTGTTATACTTATTGAATTGTAAATAGTCATCCAATTCAAAAATTATGTTTCGGAATTTCATAATCCAAATTTACAATTGATTAGAGTCTTTGGATACAAATTACGAGAATCTATAATCTTCCTTGAATCTTTCATTGAAAGGGAAAGGACTAAATCCTTTTAAGAAATAAAGTTTTTGATCGGAAGATAAATCAAACCAAGAGACCCTTTAACTATTAAAGGGATTAAAGGAACGAATCACACTTTTACCACTAAACTATACCCGCTACAATGCCATTATTACACATAAATTGACCTTTTGTCGAACAAAGTAATCGGGGGTGTAATAAAAAAAAATCTGAAAAAAAAAAATTAGAAAATTCTAGGATTGACGCGTAGACTTAAATAAAATTAGTAAAAGCAGATTTTATTCCATTTTTTTTTTCAATTTCAGATCTTTTTTGTCTAAAAATTCATCGGATGAGTCTTTTTAACTTTAACAAAAAAGGCCCGGCTGGGGACTGACCAGGCCAGGCTATTAAAATAAAAAAGATCTTTTACTTGTGTTTTGACGAGACAAAATAAAAAAAAGGATTCTCTATTTCTATTATTGTGGTTTTATTTATTTCTCTTTTGAGTTCGCGCCTTTTCTTTATCTAATCTTTATCGAAATTTTTGATATAAATAGAATTACTGAGAAAGTTCTATAAAAAAAGTTATATAATAGTAATATATATATATTATATATAAATAGGTGATAAATATATTTATATAATAAAAAAGAAATTATCTATATATAATAAAATATAGAAAATGAAAAAATATATATAATCTAAAGAATAATCTATAAAAAAAATAAAGCTTTTTAAGAATAAAGTGGAGAAGGTTCTTTTTCAAGCCTTTTTTTGTCTAATGACCCTAATAAGTATCCCTTTTCGATTAGGAGAGATGGCTGAGTGGACTAAAGCGTTGGATTGCTAATCCATTGTACGAGTTAATCGTACCGAGGGTTCGAATCCCTCTCTTTCCCTTTTTCCTTTTGATGATGTGTAATAGATAAAATCCTACTAAAATTCGAGCATTTCCACTAATTAAATAAAGCAATAAAAAACCTTTCTTTTTTATTCTTCACGTCCCGGATTACGTCCTGGATCATTAGATAGGAATCCAAATATAAAGAGAGAAACAAAGAATATAACTACAGTGTATACAAAAAGTTTGAGAGTAAGCATTACACAATCTCCAAGATCTTACTAAAAAAAAAAAAGAGAATAGATTCTCTATTTTTATACCAAATATCTAATTTTGATACCAATAAATCAAGTGATTTATTTTTTTCTCGAAAAAAAAAAAAAAAAAAAGGGTTTCAGAACGTCATTTGTAATAAGATAATAGTCGAGGCTTTCATATTCAAACAGATTTGCATACCAACATCTAGATATTTTTTTTGGTGAACTCGAATCTAATTAGGTTCTTTCATTTAGGGAAAAGACGATAAAATTTAGGAAATAGAATGATCCAGATTTAGTATGGCTACCAAAAAAATTGCATGTTTGAATTGAGAGTTCGCTCATACGTCACGATTTTTTTGATCTTTTGAATTGTTGGAAGAATAAAAATCGTGAATTTTTTTAAGACAGTATTAAGAATTTCATCGAAAACTTACAGCGGCTTGCCAAACAAAGGCTAAGAGAAGAAAGAAAAGAGGTATTACGGGCATAACATCTACGATTGGATTTAAAAAGGCGTAGGCCTCCGGCAATTTGGCGACTAAAAAAGTGCTTGAAAAAAGGGCAGAATTCAAACAAATACAGATCAAATTAAATATATTAAGCATAACAAAAATTGGTGTTCTTGTGGATAATTTTATTTTGATTGAGTTATTAATATATTTTTTATATAAGGAAAAAATAAAAAAAGATAGTCTAAAAAGACTTTGTTGAACTTACTCAATCAAAAATCCTTTTATTCTCTTATGAGAATTAAAGAAATAATATTTTCATACAATATCTTAATTGAATTCTATGTAATGATCAATAAAGTAAGTTTGATTTGCTATCTACACGTGTCAAAACTCTAGCACCAATGTAATCTATATTTAATTTGGGCTTAAATTGAATTGACGAACAACCAATAGCAATATTACTCTTTTAGTAGTCTTGAATAAAAATCGAAATGGGGCGTAGCCAAGCGGTAAGGCAACGGGTTTTGGTCCCGCTATTCGGAGGTTCGAATCCTTCCGTCCCAGAGTACCGGAATCAATCTTCTATTGCCTTTGTACACCATCTTTCTCTTTCTGTTTAAAAATCTAATAGTTTTGAAGAATAAAATATTGAAATGAAAAGAAGAAAAAACTTATTTTGCAGCATTTCAACCGAATTCAAAAAAATCTATTTGCTTTTTTAATTTGTGTGTGATGCGGGTAAGTAAGGTAGAACCATAGATTTTAAGAGTTTTAAAAAATCTATATTTATATATATATATATAAATATAGATTTCTATTCAAATTTTAGATTTTACATATATACAATCTAATATGGGATTTGTTTGAATTCTGCCTGAACCTTTTACGCGTAAATTCACTATTCCATTCATAAAGAAAGAAAAAAGTATAGATTACGATATACTGACTGAACTATGACTATTCATGATTTCATACTTGAATCAATTACACAAACTAGAGGAATGTTATGGTAAAACTTCGTTTAAAACGATGTGGTAGAAAGCAACGTGCGACTTGAATTGAAGGACATGATCTGCTGTGGATTTTTTGATCCGCCACTTTTTATATAGGAATATAGGTGCTCTTGGCTCGACATTTTGTGTTCTATTTTACTAAAGTTCTACACTTTTTTGGAATATAAAAAATAGTACAGGATGGAGCTCGAGGAGAATATAAAGTTTTTATTCCTTTTGCAGGAGTAAGGATCTAGGGTTAGTGCGAATCAATAAGTTGGAACAACTTCGTAAGTCTTTTTATTTTTATATTGAAAAAAAAAAAGCCCTTTCAAGCAATTTTACAATGGAAAAGGGAATTTTCTGAAAATTGTAAAATTCTTTGAATAAAAAGTATATCATGCGTGAATCAAGCGTTTATATGATTCTTTGATAGAAAGAAAAGAAATCATAAACAAAATAAGGGGCTTGTTGCTGCCCTTTTTTAATAAAACGATTCAAGATCACCGAAGTCATGTCTAAACCCAAAGATTCAAAGTAAGGATAAAGAATCCTGAAACAAGGAAATCCAGTTTTCAATTGTTTGAACAACTAGATTAGAATGAAGAATTAAAATTGATTCTAAAAAAACGAGACAAACAAAAAAAGGGTTAGAGACTACTCAATAAAAAAAGTACTTACGGATTCTCTGTTGAGATATTTGAGAGTTATTTAACTTGAGTTATGAGAATACGAATGTTACGAATGCTTTTTATGGAAAAAAATATTTAGGGTTTCAATACTGGCTAATTTATTTAATCGTTTTATTAATCTATTTAATATTTGAATTTTATACAGAGAGGTAACTTCTATTCATTGCATTTTTTTTCTCGAGCCGTACGAGGCCAAAACCTCTTATACGTTTCTAGGGGGGGTATTATTCATATACATCTATCCCAATGAGCCGTTTATCGAATCGTTGCAATTGATGTTCGATCCCGAAGAGAAGGAAGAGATCTTCACAAGGTGGGTTTTTATGATCCGATAACAAATCAAACTTATTTAAATCTTCCTGCTATTCTCGATTTTCTTAAAAAAGGCGCTCAACCAACAAGAACAGTTCATGATATTTCAAAGAAGGCAGGGATTTTTACGGAATTTAAGTCTTAATAAAACGAAATTGAATTAATGAAATATAAAAAAGAGGATGTGAAAGACTCGTATATAGCTTGGTATCAAATTTTATCTACTCTTTTC